TGTTCATATCGATCTATTATGCGCCTCTGCATCTAGCATTGGGTAGACCTCATACAATAACTGTCCTAGTTCTACCGTATCTTTTGTTTCATTTCTTCTGGAACAATCACAAAAACTTTTTTTATTATGGATCTACTACCAGAAATTCAATGCGTAATCTCAGCATTCAATGTGTATTCCTGAATAATCTAATTTTTCAATTATTCAACCATTTCATTTTACCAAGTTCAACGTTAGCCAGATTAGTCAACATTTATATGTTTCGATGCAACAACAAGATGTTATTTGTAACAAGTAGTTTTGTTGGTTGGTTAATTGGTCACATTTTATTCATGAAATGGGTTGGATTGGTATTATTCTGGATACGGCAAAATCATTCTATTCGATCCAATAAGTACCTTGTGTCAGAATTGAGAAATTCTATGGCTCGAATCTTTAGTATTCTCTTATTTATCACCTGTGTCTACTATTTAGGCAGAATGCCGTCGCCTATTGTCACTAAGAAACTGAAAGAAACCTCAGAAATGGAAGAAAGGGGAGAAAGTGAGGAAGAAAGCGATGTAGAAACAACTTCCGAAACGAAGGAGACTAAACAGGAACAAGAGGGATCCGCCGAAGAAGACCCTTCCCTTTGTTCGGAAGAACAGGAAGATCCGGAAAAAATAGATGAAACGGAAGAGATCCGAGTGAATGGAAAGGAAAAAACAAAGGGGGAATTCCACTTTCACTTTAAAGAGACATGCTATAAAGATAGCCCAGTTTACGAAGATTCTTATCTTGATAGGTATCAAGATAATTGGGAATTGGGAAGACTTAAAGAAGAGAAAAATGAAAAGACTTATTTCTGGTTTGAAAAACCTCTTGTGACTTTTCTTTTCGATTATAAACGATGGAATTGTCCATTGCGATATATAAAAAATGATCGGTTTGAAAATGCTGTACGAAATGAAATGTCACAATATTTTTTTTATACATGTCCAAGTAATGGGAAAAAAAAAATATCTTTTACATATCCACCTAGTTTATCGACTTTTTCGGAAATGATAGAACGAAAAATGTCTTTGTACACGACAAAAAAATTATCCCAGGGAGACCTGTATAATTATTGGGTTTATACCAATGAACAAAAAAAATAATAAAAATATTGATACATAAAAAAAATATAAAAATAAATAAGATGAGATTCGTCCCCCCCCCATATATCTGATACCTTCACCTATAAGGGAACTTGTAAGGCCAACTCCATTTGTAATTCCATCAATTATATGTCTATCAAAAAACTGAGTTAGCTCGGTTAATCCTCTTATACCCATGGCTAAAACCCTAGTATAAAAAATATCTATGTAACCACGATTATATGACCAATTGTATATAACACTTTTTATTTGATCCAAGATAATTCTCTTAGGGCTCCCTTTTAGAAATGAATTGATTAAGTCCAAATTCTGGAAAAATGAATAAACAGACCCATATAAAATATATGCTATGAATAATCCTAAAATGGCTATACTTACTGAAAAAATTGAATTTGTAAAAAATTCATACCAATTCACAGAATAATTCGAATTTGGATGGAAAAGATTTTGGGATGGGGTTAACCATTTCGATAATATATCAAAATCCATTACTCCTTGATCAAAAGAAATTCCTATTGATCCAACGAACAAAGTGAATAGTACCAATACAAGCAGAGGAAATAGCATAGTATTGTCTGATTCATGAGGATACATGGAAGTATATTTTTTTCCAAAGTAAGTACTAAAGTATCGTATCTTATCATTATCAATGATTTTATATGTATCTTTTGAAAAAAAGTAAACCTTTTTATTCATTGTTGATAAAAGTAAATTTTTATTGACTGTTTTTGGTGCTTCTTTTCCCCATAGAGATATTGAATAGAACAAATTATTTTTAGTGCTACTGTGATTTTGAAAATAAACACGCAAATACCCATCAAAGGTAAGTAAATATACCCGAAACATATAAAATGCGGTTAATCCTATTGTGAAACAAGGTATTATTGCAAAAATTGGTGAATATAACCAAGTATCATTAAGAATTTCATCTTTGGACCAAAAACAAGCAAGAGGTGGAATACCACAAAGAGAAAGTGTACCTAATAAAAAAGTAGTTCTTGTAATTGGAACATATCTTGTTAAACCACCCATAAGAACCATATTCTGACTTTTTTCTGGTGAATATCCAACAATAGGTTCCATTGAATGAATAATAGATCCAGATCCCAAAAACAATAAAGCTTTAGAATAGGCATGAGTGATCAAATGGAATAAAGCCGCTCGATAAGAACCTATACCTAGAGCTAACATAATATAACCTAATTGAGACATTGTAGAATAGGCTAAACTTCTTTTAATGTCTCTTTGAGCAAGAGAAAAAGTAGCTCCTAATAGTACTGTTATTACACCTGTTAAAGAAATTAAATTCATTATATAAGGTATGTCTATGAAAAGAGGAATAAGCCGAGCTACAAGAAAAATTCCTGCTGCTACCATAGTAGCAGCGTGTATAAGGGCCGAGATAGGAGTAGGTCCTTCCATGGCATCAGGTAACCATACGTGGAGGGGGAATTGTGCAGATTTAGCAACTGCACCGACAAATAATAAAGAGGCACACAAAGTAGCAAATAAGGAACTGACCCCATTATTATGGATCAAGTTATTAGCTATTTCGAACAAATCCCGAAATTCCAAACTACCTGTTATCCAATAAAGACCTAAGATTCCTAATAATAAACCAAAATCTCCTACACGATTAGTTACAAAAGCTTTTTGACAAGCACTTGCGGCAATCGGTCGTGTGAACCAAAACCCTATTAATAAATATGAACACATTCCCACTAGTTCCCAAAAAATATGAATTTGTATCAAATTAGAACTAGTAACTAATCCCAACATGGAAGTATTGGAAAAACTCATATAAGCAAAAAATCTCAAATATCCTTGGTCGTGAGACATATAATTGTCACTATAAATAAGAATCATGACTCCAACAGTAGTAATTAGTATTGACATAATAGAAGTAAGTGGATCGATCAAATATCCAAACTCTAAGGAAAAATCAATATCTATGGTCCAAGACCATAGATATTGATAAATAAAACTTCCATTTATTTGTTGAATAGACAGATTGGCCGAAAATCCCATAGCTATACTTAACAGAAAAATACTAGGAAAAACCCATATACGACGAATATTTTTTGTTGCTGTCGGAATAAGTATAAGTCCAAATCCTATTGACATAGTAACTGTAAGTGGAAGAAAAGGTATTATCCATGCATATTGATATGTATGTTCCATAAGAAAACAAACAAATTGAGATTTTTTTTTTTATAATTAATAATTGTTTCCGATTCACCAATTCTTATCTCTTTCGAAAAGAACAATAAACAAAAATAATGAAAAAAAAAAAAATAAATAATATATATATATATTATTTGTTATTTTATGTTATTTGTTTTTTTATGTTAAATGTTGAAAGTTAAAAAAAAAAAAACTATTATTCACAGAATAAAGTATAGATAATGATTAAAAAAAACGATCTATTCCGAACAATACATGTCTTTCACATACAACGATAAATAAAAATGAGTAACCCTTTTTTGAATGGCAGTTCCAAAAAAACGTATTTCTATGTCAAAAAAAAATATTCGTAGGAATATTTGGAAGAAAAAAGGATATTTAACTGCAGTAAAAGCTTTTTCTTTAGCGAAATCGGTTTCTACCGGACATTCAAAAAGTTTTTTTGTGCGACAAACAAATAATAAAGTCTTGGGATAATTGGAATTGACATAGCCCGAAGAACTGAAAATTTTTTAAGATGAACGATTCACATTAATTAATGTATTGAACTACTCAATATTAGTTAGAACTAGCTGCTGTGGTGTGGTATGTAGAATAAGAGTTTTCTGTATATTGGGTTCTTATTAAGAATAGTATTTTTTCCCTATACATTAACTTTTCACAATAGAAAAATAGGATTAAGATTTTCTATTGTGAATAGTACAATTGTCATATAAATTTAAACTCTTTTATTTTGTTATATGCCTAACCTAAAACTTAATTGGTTTGGTAAATGTTACCTTATTTATATTATATACATATACACAATGAAGAGTATTAATACTTAATGATACTAAAGTATCGGAATCGTTAGAAAAATTCCAAATGGATTTAGTGATGAAATTGTAATACATATGAGATCTTAGTTATTTGATTTTTTTTTCATTGAAAAAAAATCAATAAAAATCAATCTTTTTCATTTATCCGATGAAATCGGATAAATGAAAAACAAATCATCAAAAAAATAGAAAGAAAAAGGACAATTCTTAATTCTATACCTCTACTGAGAGCAAAACTATCGAAATTTCAACTGTATCGGGGGAACTTAGTTTATAGTACGTGAAAGTTGATTGTTAAAACTGAACCTAGGACGATACTAACTAAGGATTATCTAAGGATTATTTTATTGAAGATTCAAATATGAATTTAAACGAGTCTTTTTTCATCGATTCTAATGTTTCCTAAACTATATTGAATCCTTGATTCTTGACGATTCAACATGAAATGAATATTATTATTTCAAGTAAGCCGCCATGGTGAAATCGGTAGACACGCTGCTCTTAGGAAGCAGTGCTAGAGCATCTCGGTTCGAGTCCGAGTGGCGGCATCCTATAAAAGAGACACAATGTATCCTATAATGTATTCAATTTCCGATTTCAATTCTGTAATGGGACACCTTTTTTTATGATATTTGTGACTTTAGAACATATATTAACTCATATCTCTTTTTCGATCATTTCAATTGTGATTACGATTCATTTCATGAACTTATTAGTCTACGAAATCGTAGGATTACGTGATTCATCGGAAAAAGGGATGATAGCCACCTTTTTCTCTATAACAGGATTATTAGTTTCTCGTTGGATTTCTTCAGGACATTTTCCGTTAAGTAATTTATACGAGTCATTAATCTTCCTTTCA